CCACATCCCCTTCTTTCTTGGGTCGAAGACTAGGAATACAAATAAAACAATACCTCCTAGAATTCCCCGCAACGGGGACATAATCACACTGCTCCAATCAATTTCGATTAAGGACGGGGAAAGGCAAATACTTTTCTTACCAATATACATACTATGACTAGAAATATGGTACAAGTAATTCAAAAAATCTTTTATAGATATAAAAAGAATCGAAACAAAAGCAAAAGTATTTTAACAATTTTTTTATCACACAAAAATTTCAACAAAAAAATTTCTTTTTCAAAACTGGATTTTTAAAAATTTGCAGATCTAGAAATTCATTTCTGACAATTGAACCTTCTCAAATTGTTTCTTTTTAAGAACCAAAAAGATTTGTGCCAAACTAACGGATGCCAAGAAGAAAAAAAGGCCTTGGACTCGTAATGGGTCTTGAAGTACTATTTCTGCATCCCCCTGACCAAATCCACCCACATTAGGATTACTCGTTAATGGTTGATCAAGTTTGATAGATTCGCCCTCTAAAACAAGAAGTTCTGGCCCTGGAGGTAAAGTATCAATTACTTGGCGCCCCCCTGGGGCATCGGTTATGGTTATCTCGTACCCCCCTTTTTCTTTTCGTATAATTTTGCTTACTATACCCGCTGCTGGAGCATTATAAACAGTATTGTTACTCTTACTCCCATCGGGATAAATCTGACCCCTTCCCCTGTTTGCACCTACATATATGGGATATTTTAAAAAGTGAACATCCTTGTTAATAGTGGGGTCCGGAGAAAGAATCGGAAAGGTGATTTCACTATACTTCTGACCAGGAACAGGGCCTATCACAAGAATATTTTTTTTATTGGGACGATAACTCTGAAAAGATAGATTACCTATCTTTTCTTTCATCTCTGGCGAAATACGCTCGGGGGGGGCTAATTCAAATCCTTCGGGTAAAATAAGAACAGCTCCGACATTCAAAGCTCCCTTTTTACCATTAGCAAGAACTTGTTTCACTTGCATATCATAAGGAATTCGAACAACTGCTTCAAAGACAGTATCAGGAAGTACCGCTTGTGGGACCTCAATATCCACGGGCTTATTAGCTAAATGACAATTGGCACACACAATACGACCGGTCGCTTCGCGGGGATTTTCATAACTTTGCTGTGCAAAAATGGGATACGCATTTGAAATGGATGCTCGAGTTATTATATATATCATGAGCGATACGGAGATGGAACGAGTAATATCTTCTTTTATCCAAGAAAAGGTATTTCTAGTTTGCATGGTCCAATTGTTGATCCCGAAAATTTATACAATAAAATTAGGTAGGTAAATAGCATAGTTCCCTATCCACAATGCTGCTATTTATAGATAAGTATATCAAAAAAAGTAAGATGTTGAGTGATTTACATTTACTTATGTCGAAACATTCAAATTGGGTCCGTGGATCATTTTTCAGCCCTTCATTGAATGATAAATTACTACAAGCGACGGAGATACGCGATTTAAATAATTGAAAATCGAATATTTAAAAATTGTATCTAGAATGACCGGCAAGCTGGAAACGAGTGGCGCTATAATTTGATCGTTATGAGCAAACCCAAAATCTTTGTAGACAGAGACAATCAGTAATTCCCAACCGCGGTGAGAATGATATCCTATACAGAAATCCGTTACTAAAAGAATAGAAAAAGCTTTTAGTGTGTCGCTTAAATTATACAGGAATTCTTGAACCCAAGAATTAAGAATAATAAGTTCGTTCTTACCTAGAATAGAATAAATACTTAGAATAATGAAAGAGAGTATATTTGTCGAAAAGTGCAAAATCGTATCCATACGCTTTTCATTGTACATCTTGATTAATTTGATCATTTCTTTGTGTATTCCAAGACGAAACTCTTGTCGCAGTGTTTCGGGGTATTCTTTTATCATTTCGTCCAATAAAAGGAGTTCCTCTAATTCTAGGAATTTCTCTAAAATACCCTTTTCTTGAATATCATTTAAAAAACTTTCGGATTTAGTAGTATTCCACCAATCAATAAGCCAAGATTGCAATCTTTTATTAAAAGAAAAAGAGATCCACCAGGGTAAAAATATGATCGATGTAAGATAGAAAAGGGGAATCGTTTTTTTTTTTTTCATTTTTTCATCCGTAAATTATTCAGTTCAATTCGATCGGTACACGCAAAAAATAGGCCAATTCCGCTGCTTTTTGCTCAAGTTCCCTTGGAGTCAAATTTTCATCAGTACGAATCAAAGGAATGGCCCCCTGTCCTCGGATTTCCATAGAAAGGACACGCCGAACATAAATACCCTGTTTAACTTCTATTCGGATAGCTTGAATGTCTTTCAGAAGGAATCGTAGTAAAATACGACGATTTTGTCCGGGAAATCCCCAACGAAAAATCTCCACTATTCCTTCTTTTCGATCGAATCGATCATAACCACTACCTACATTCCACAAAATTGTGGACCACAAATAAGAACTAAAAAATAGACCTGCGATCCCGTAGAAAGACATCACGATTCCTTGGGGGAAAAAATTTATTTGATGGGAGGGAAATAAAGATATAAAATTTCTGCCAAGATAACTTGAAAAACCAACCGCCCAAAACCCGAATGAACCTAAAAAAAGTATAAAAGCCCAACAGAAATTACTTATTTTTCGCGACCCCACTATAAGTTCTATCCATATACCTTCTGATCGCCAACTCATACTAAATCCCGTTGCATTTTATTGGAAGTGGAAGACTAGCCCAAATGAATTTAACATTTCCAAAGTAACTTTTGCCCAATCCCACTAGTCTAAAGTGAGTCGTTGGGAGAAATTCTGCGAATTCATTACATCGAAAAGACTGGGAAACCCTTCATATGATTTCCCATCTACACACATATAGATACACGGTCTTTGCTTTTCTTTATTAGTTCAGGTATGGGCCGCAATTTTTTTTTGCGCTAGTTCATTTACTCATATATCATTTTTAGGCCCGTAGAAGAATCCCGTGCATTTAGGTTTGAAGGAAGCCGCTTATGACTATATTATACTAAATAGATATCCAGGATCCAAGCCTAAGTCTTCTTAGCCCTACCGGACCTACAAAATTTTGTTTTTTTGAACATGAAGAGATAAAGAAGCCATTGCAATTGCCGGAAATACTAAACCCACTAAAGGCACAAAAATAGAGGGTAAGATGTTGAGAATTGTCATAGAACGGGCACCTCGATTTACTATTTGTATCGTTTATTTAGTGGTATACTATATTTTGATTTTGAAGTTGTTATATTCGAATCATTCGAATTCCTATATAATTATATTATACTAAGTATATTTAAGTGAGTATATAGAATAGAGAATAAAGTGCAAGGAGTCTAAAATTACCTAAATGGGCTTTTTTTCTTGTTTTCTAATTTTCAAAATTTAGTTTACTTGAATAAATTAATAAAAGTATGGAGTAATAAAAATTCCCGAAAAATTCATTATCATTCGGCTAAATGAATAAAATAGTAAAAAGGGGGATTCTCTGGGGGGCAGATATCCTATATATAGGTATATATAGCAATAGAAATATGAAAGACTCTCTACTTTACTATATATAGAAAATAGAAGTAAGAATTAACTAAGAGTGGACCAAGGGGTGGTGAAACTCCTTTTAGTTATTACATACCTTGCCCGACTTAATTTCGCGGAAGAAAGACTTCACTATCTTATCGTATTTTCCTAATTAAGAATCATAAATATGTAGAAAACTATTATCCGCAACGTTCTTTCGCGAAATTTTTACTCTTATGGTACTACAAAATTTTTAATAAATTAATTTAAGACTCTAATGAGTCAAAGCGTGGAGATGAAATAACTCATTCAGAACCGTCTTTAAAAAATTACGTGGTACGATTAGATCGAATAAGCCCTTATCGAATAAAAATTCGGCCTCTTGTGAACCTTCAGGGACTTCGATATTCAATGTTTCTTCAATTACTCTTTTACCCGCAAACGCAATATAGGCGTTGGGTTCCGCAATAATGATATCCCCCAACATGCCAAAACTAGCCGTGACCCCCCCAGTCGTAGGAGATGTAAGGATTGATACAAAAAATAACTTTTTATTCAATTGATAATCATATAAAGCGGATGATATTTTCGCCATTTGCATCAAGCTCAAGCTTCCTTCTTGCATCCGCGCTCCTCCGGAAGCACACACTAGAATAAGTGGTAAGGAATTCTTGGCAGCATACTCGATCAAACGAGTGATTTTCTCGCCTACGGCCGATCCCATACTACCCCCTATAAACCGAAAATCCATAACTCCCATTGCTAAGCTAATGCCGTTTAGTTGACCTGTACCTGTTTGAACGGCTTCGGTTAATCCCGTCTCTTCTTGATAAGAATAAAGACGATCTATATAAGTTTTCTCCTCCTCCGAATCCAATTCACTGGGATCTACAGATTCACTCGAATCAGATTCACTCCAATCCAATTCACTAAGATCTACAGATTCACTCGAAGCAAATTCAAATTCATCCCAATCAAATTCAAATTCATCTGAATCAAATTCATACGAAACAGATTCACTCGGATCTCCAGATTCACTCGAATACAATTCCCTAGGATCTACAGATTCACCCCAATAAAATTCACTACAATCATATTCACTCAAATCAACTTTACTCCAATCCCAATCCAAGTCCAAAAAATTTATAGGTTCAGGGTCAGGTTCAACGGAATCAAATTCAATAGGATCTACGGATTGCATGTCTTCGTCCATAGGAACCCAAGTGTCTGGATCAATCAAAAGTTCAATTCTATCTGAACTAGTCATTTGCAAATGACATCCACAGTGTTCACAAATATTCAGTTTTGACTTAAAATATTTTTTATAATTTAATCCATAACAATCTTCGCATTGAACCCATAAATGGCTGTAGTTTTTAGGTCTCTCGAGATCATTAGAACCTTCTTGCATAGGTAAATTAACATTCGTGCTAATGCTTAAACAGCAAATCCCGTTTTCACT